ATTCTCTGTGGATTTCTTGAATTTTAAACAAGAGGGGTTTCGTGGTACTAATTGAATTCAATCAACGGGATTAAGTCTCTTACGACTGGGTTAGGGTAAAATAAAAAATAGGAACAACGACTTAATCTGGACCTCTTAGTCTTTGTACCTAGACTAGCCCGTCTAGCATCCCATAAAAGAGGATCCTTTTTTGATTTATGATTCATATTCATCATCCCCATAGAATTCGGGGAGTAGATAGGACTTAAACAGCAATGGAAGGTATAAATTTTAATATCTATGTCTATCCGAATCTCATTAACAATCAATTCCATATGTAACAGATGTATTTTCTTTGAACCTCATTTTTAGACATTTTGTCTTTGGCTCTAATGAGAATAATTAGAAATCAATGTAACAATTGAGGCAGGGGGTGATTTAGACACTCTATTCACTTTATGGAAAGATTACAGAAAAATTACTGAACCGAAAGTCAAATACGTATAAAATGAAGAAATGCTTATATGTATGTATGTATTGTTATCATTCTATTTCAGTGACAACGGTGTTTCGATTTTTGTGAAAAAGATTTGTGATCCAAATATTTAACATAGAATATCCATAATTTAATTACTTCCAGTGACAATTGTTCAGTTTCTCTGATAGATACAGAAATCCCCTATTCTTTCAATTCTGATTTTATCAATCAGATGAAAGAATAATGACCTAAATCTTCCCTTACATATAAGTCTTTTTTATCCACTCCACAGAAAGAAATTGGATTTGCTTTTCGATCTATCTATATGCTTTAAATCAGTGATGATGGTTCAATTCGAAAAGAAACATGGATTTATCTCTCTTATGATGATCAAAATCAAATGCGGTACTTACTGTAAAACATTATTCAACTAATGATGTCGAAGTAGGAAATTTTTTCAATTAAATATTTTTAATGATTTCTTACGAGTCCTTGGTACTTGAAGACGTGTGAGATTGGTGAATCTATCCTATTGAGTCACTCAAAGATACAGATTCAAAAAGAACTTATTTATTCGTGTTATTTATATTTGTGTTATTTATAAATAATAAAAAAAAATGTTGCATTCATACGGGATTAAGTTGAATTCTTGCTGAGACTTCTTCAGAAAAATATCTACCTATCCAGATAGAAGGAAAAAAGTATGGATTACTATGTACCGACTGAACCAATGACTACTCATGATTCCATAATTGAATCAATTACATACCGGTTCCAAACTAGAGGAATGTTATGGTAAAACTTCGTTTGAAACGATGTGGTAGAAAGCAACGTGCGACTTGAAAGACATGATCAGCTGTGGATTCTTCCATCCACCATTTTAGATTATATAGGAATGAAAGTGCTCTTGGCTCGACATCTTTTGTTCTGTTCCAATAGAACCCCCATTTGGGGTGTAATGTAAATAGTACATGATATGATGGAGCTCGAGTAGAAAGGATTGATTCATTTCTCAGGGGCAAGGATCTAGGGTTAGTGCCAATCAATAAGTTGGAATAACTTCGTAAGTATATCTTCGATATAGAAATCGAAAGGATCCAATTCGAGCAAGTTTCAAATCCAAAAGGAAATTTTGTTGGAATTGGTAAAACTCTTTTGATCAAAAGTGTAGCACGCGTGAATCAACTGTTCTATGATTCTTTGATAGAAAGAAATCACAAAAAAAGGTATGTTGCTGCCATTTTGAAACGATTAAGGATCACCGAAGTAATGTCTAAACCCAATGATTCAAAGTAAAGATAAAGGATCCTGGAACAAGGAAATACCGTTTTCAATTGTCTCAACAACTAGATCAGAATGAAGAATCCAAATGGATTCTAAACGAGACAAAAAAAGGGGGTTAGAGACCACTCAATAAATGAAATGCCTAAGGGTTTTCTTTGAGCTATTTGGGAGTTATCCAACTTGAGTTATGAGTACAAATGATTTTTGCTTTTTCGAGAAAGAAGAAAAAAAAAAGACTTAAATCATAGTCTAATGGATTTGATGATTTTATGGATCTATTTGCCATTCGAATTCTATACCTAGACATAACTTCGAATCATTTTTTCTCGAGCCGTACGAGGAGAAAACCTCTTATACGTTTCTAGGGGGGGGGGTATTGTTCATCTACATCTATCCCAATGAGCCGTCTATCGAATCGTTGCAATTGATGTTCGATCCCGAAGAGACGGAAGAGATCTTCAGAAAGTGGGTTTTTATGATCCGATAAAGAATCAAACTTATTCAAATGTTCCTGCTATTCTATATTTCCTTGAAAAGGGCGCTCAACCTACAGGAACTGTTCATGATATTTTAAAGAAGGCGGAGGTTTTTACGGAACTTCGCCTTAATCAAACGAAATTCAATTAATGAAATTGAAAAAAAAAAAAAGAGTGTGGGGATCACTCATATATAGTCTATAGCTTTGTAGAACTTTTTCTCTACTATTCCCCTTTCTCTTGTTATATTCATACTTATTTATTATTTTATTGCTCTCATAGA